CACCCGTTTGATTGAACACGCTGCCAATCAAAATTTACCTCTTATGATAGTGTGTGCTTCTGGGGGGGCGCGCATGCAGGAAGGAAGTTTGAGCTTGATGCAAATGGCTAAAATATCGTCTGCTTTATATGATTATCAATTAAATAAAAAATTATTTTATGTATCAATCCTTACATCTCCGACAACTGGTGGAGTGACAGCTAGTTTTGGTATGTTGGGGGATATCATTATTGCCGAACCCAATGCCTACATTGCATTTGCAGGTAAAAGAGTAATTGAACAAACATTGAATAAAACAGTACCCGAAGGTTCACAAGCAGCTGAATACTTATTCCAGAAGGGTTTATTCGACCTAATTGTACCACGTAATCTTTTAAAAAGCGTTCTGAGTGAGTTATTTAAGCTCCACGCCTTTTTTCCTTTGAATCAAAAGTCAAGCAAAATCAAGTAGAGCACTAAGTTCAATTATTTTTTTTGTGTTTGTAGCAAAAAGTAGTTAGTTTATCGGAATCAAAGTAAATAAGATAATAATGGCCTTTTCTTTGGTGATAGAAGATCGAATTGTAGAAAGAATTAAAACGAAAGTTGAGGATAACTCTTTTTTTGACCTATATTCCTGATTACGAATCAAGAAACCTTTATCACCAAGAGTGAGTTCTTCCTTTCGTGAAATTAGTAAAATAAAACGAATTTGGTCTTGTCTTAGGTATATAATTTGAAATTTCAATAGAGATAATAGAGTTTTGTATCTTTCTCTATCTACCGAAAAACCATTTTAGCTAAAAATCCATGTTGGGTCGGATTCGAACGAATCCGTCGATAATCTGTAAAAAACTCTTTATCTATTTTTAGAAAAGTAGAAGACAAGAACAAAAGACAAAGAAATGAAGAAAAATAATAAAGTTTATTATCATACATATCTTTCTCATGGAGGAGATGAATAAGTCCATTTATTTAGTTCTACAGTTCTACATTCTTTGCACTTATTCTTATTATACGTACTCAGTTAGATTTAGATATATCGATACTTCGATCTATACTAAGAATTTCAAATTCTTCAAATTCTATTAATAATAAATATTATCTAATATCTAATTAGAATTCAAATTCTTTAATTTAATTATAATTATTACAAGATATCTTTATTTATATAATAACATACATAACAGTATACAAATAGATTCATAAATCGAGGTACCCCTTCTATGACAAATTTGAACCTTCCATCTATTTTTGTGCCGTTAGTAGGCCTAGTCTTTCCGGCAATTGCAATGGCTTCTTTATTTCTTCATGTTCAAAAAAACAAGATTGTTTAGATCCGTTGGGACCCAATCTCATCCATTTTTTTTTTGAAAACGTGGACTTGTATCATAACACGGATATCTATCTAGATTGGAGTATAGTATAACATGTGATTTCCACCGAACATAAAGAAAAAAACATCTTATGCCCGCAGAAACATGATATATGGATATATCAATTCTAGCAATTTTCAAATAGATCAGGATCTCTGGATGGCTGAAATGTAGTCGGTGAATCTATATGTATATCGATATGTATAGTGGGATCGTATTAAATAAAGAGTATGTTATTATTTTAGATTTAACCAATTTGATGAATTACTCCTAAAGGTTGACATCAAACTAGTGCTAGTTCACCTCAAACTAGTGCTAGTTGATGAGAGTTACTTCGGAAACAAAAAAGTAAAGTCAAATTTTTCTGGGGTATTATCTCAATTCCAATAAAATGCAATCGAGTAAAGTATGACTTGGCGATCAGACGATATATGGATAGAACTTATAACGGGGTCTCGAAAAATAAGTAATTTCTGCTGGGCCTTGATCCTTTTTTTAGGTTCATTAGGCTTCTTATTAGTTGGAACTTCCAGTTATCTTGGTAGAAATTTGCTATCTTTTTTTCCGCCTCAGCAAATCATTTTTTTTCCACAAGGAATCGTGATGTCTTTCTACGGAATTGCGGGTCTCTTTATTAGCTCTTATTTGTGGTGCACAATTTCCTGGAATGTAGGTAGTGGTTATGATCGATTCGATAGAAAGGAGGGAATAGTCTGTATCTTTCGTTGGGGATTTCCGGGAAAAAATCGTCGCATATTCCTCCGATTCCTTATAAAAGATATTCAGTCCGTTAGAATAGAAGTTAAAGAGGGTATTTATGCTCGTCGTGTTCTTTATATGGACATCCGAGGCCAGGGGTCCATTCCCTTGACCCGTACTGATGAGAATTTGACTCCACGAGAAATTGAACAAAAGGCTGCTGAATTAGCCTATTTCTTGCGTGTACCAATTGAAGTATTTTGATAAATTGAGAATCAGAACCTTCATTCAATTAAAGAAAACGTATATGAAAGAACCATAAAACGAAACTCTTTTTATGGTCTTTATGTGCACGCAATTCAATAACAAATAACAAATCGAAATAATAGATTCATCTCAGACGGCAAACCATTTCGAAAGCAAGAATTTTTTTTAGTTCAATATTTGTTGGAATTGACACTTTAGATCCAGATAGATCGTATCTTGTAAATTTGAAATTCTTTCTTTTGTATTCTTTAATGACCAACAATTGGATTTCTTAATTAAATACTGAGAACTAGCCAATTTATCCTTTGCCAGTCATTTTTTTTTTTTATCATCCTAATATCTTTCCCTCAATTATTCTATTCCTGACTATGGGTAATCAATGAAATTTTTTCGAAATATTGGATATTTTGATAGCAAAGGAGTTCTTTCGTCTCAAAATCTGAATAATATTCATTACTTAAAGTGGTTCTTTCGATCATTCATCGAAAGGATACACTTTATTTTTAATTTGACCAATTGAGATATCAGGAAACAATATTCTCAATTTCTTCATTCGAAGTGAATTCTTAGCCTATTTCTGTATTCTTTCTAGATTCAAAGACTAACCACAAAATCACAAAGAAAATAGATTCATAAGTTCGATACCTTGTATAAAACTCATGTGTGTAAGAAATATTCGATCGCATAGAGTGTACGAATGGGTTGATTAACAATTTACAGACGAAAAAATGGCAAAAAAGAAAGCATTCACTCCTCTTTTCTATCTTGCATCTATAGTATTTTTGCCCTGGTGGATTTCTTTCTCAGTTAATAAATGGCTGGAATCTTGGGTTACTAATTGGTGGAATACTGGGCAATCCCAAATTGTCTTGAATAATATTCAAGAAAAGAGTCTTCTAGAAAAATTCAGAGAATTAGAGGAACTCCTCTTCTTGGACGAAATGATCAAGGAATACTCGGAAACACATCTCGAAGAGTTTGGGAGAGGAATCCATAAAGAAACGATCCAATTAATCACGATACAAAATGAGAATCGTATGGATACGATTTTGCACTTCTCAACAAATATAATCTGGTTTGGTATTCTAAGCGGGTATTCAATTTTGGGTAAGGAAAAACTTGTTATTCTTAACTCTTGGGCTCAGGAATTCCTATATAACTTAAGTGACACAGCAAAAGCTTTGTGTATTCTTCTAGTAAGTGAGTTTTTTCTCGGATATCATTCACCCCCAGGTTGGGAATTCGTTATACGCTCTATCTATAACGAGGTTGGAGTTGTTGCGAATGAGCAAACTATAACTATTCTTGTTTGCATCCTTCCAGTAATTTTCGATACATGTTTTAAATATTGGCTTTTCCGTTATTTAACTAGTCTGTCTCCGTCAATTTTACTGCTTTATGATTCAATAACTGAATGATAAAGGATCCATTGATATTAATCTAATCCAATTAGAATGCTTGGTACTTTGTAGTTGTACATAAGCAAAGTATTGAAAATCATATTTACTCTTCCTATTTCTAACCATCGGGAAGATTCATCCTAGATTATTCCAGCAAATAGCAGAATCGTGGCTAGGGAACTATACTAGCGACCTACCCAATTTATTGTAGAAATTTTCGCGATCAATGATTGGACCATGCAAACTAGAAATGCTTTTTCTTGGCTAAAGAAACAGATTACTCGATCTATTTCCGTATCGCTCATGATATATATCTTAACTCGGACGTCCATTTCAAGTGCATATCCCATTTTTGCACAGCAGGGTTATGAAAATCCACGAGAAGCGACTGGGCGTATTGTATGTGCCAATTGCCATTTAGCTAATAAGCCCGTGGAAATTGAGGTTCCACAAGCGGTACTTCCTGATACTGTATTTGAAGCAGTTGTTCGAATTCCTTATGATATGCAACTGAAACAGGTTCTTGCTAATGGTAAAAAAGGGGGGTTGAACGTCGGAGCTGTTCTTATTTTACCGGAGGGGTTTGAATTAGCTCCTCCCGATCGTATTTCTCCTGAGATGAAAGAAAAGATTGGCAATTTGTCTTTTCAGAGCTATCGCCCCAATAAAACAAATATTCTTGTGGTAGGCCCTGTCCCTGGTAAAAAATATAGTGAAATAACCTTCCCTATTCTTTCCCCGGACCCTGCTACTAAGAAGGATGTTCACTTCTTAAAATATCCTATATACGTAGGCGGGAACAGGGGAAGGGGTCAGATTTATCCCGACGGCAACAAGAGTAACAATACAGTTTATAATGCTACAGCAGCAGGTATAGTAAGCAAAATCATACGAAAAGAAAAAGGGGGGTATGAGATAACCATAACGGATGCGTCGGAGGGACGTCAAGTGGTTGATATTATCCCTCCCGGACCAGAACTTCTTGTTTCCGAGGGCGAATCTATCAAATTTGATCAACCATTAACGAGTAATCCTAATGTAGGCGGATTTGGTCAGGGAGATGCAGAAATAGTACTTCAAGATCCATTACGTGTCCAAGGACTTTTGTTCTTCTTGGCATCTGTTATTTTGGCACAAATCTTTTTGGTTCTTAAAAAGAAACAGTTCGAGAAGGTTCAATTGGCCGAAATGAATTTCTAGATTCGCAGATTTATCGATATCAAGTACGTAAAAAGAACCAAATTCTTGTTGGCGATTATTTATGATCAAAAAAATGAAA